CGTAGTAGGTGAGAAAATCACCCGTTTGATCGAGTATGCTACTAATCGATCTCTACCTGTCATTATTGTGTGTGCTTCTGGAGGAGCACGCATGCAAGAAGGGAGTTTGAGCTTGATGCAAATGGCTAAAATATCTTCTGCTTCATATGATTATCAATCAAATAAAAAGTTATTCTATGTATCAATCCTTACATCTCCTACAACTGGCGGAGTTACAGCAAGTTTTGGTATGTTGGGAGATATCATTATTGCTGAACCTAATGCCTACATTGCGTTTGCGGGTAAAAGAGTAATTGAACAAACATTGAAAAAGACAGTACCCGACGGTTCACAAGTGGCTGAGTATTTATTTGATAAGGGCTTATTCGACCCAATCGTACCACGTAATCCTTTAAAAGGTGTTCTGAATGAGTTATTTCAGCTACATGGTTTCCTTCCCTTGAATCAAGATTAAAAAAAAAAAGATTGAAATTCTTCATTTTCAAATGGAAGTATAGCACTAGCTTCAGTTATTTTTATTTGTAGCGAATATGCATTTAGTTCATTATAATGAAAAAAAAATAAAACTAAGAAGATGGTGTTTTCTTTGGAGACATCCGTTATAAATGTAGTAAGAGTTAGAAGTTTTGGATAATGACTTTTTGCCCCGGATCCCTTTTTTATTCTACTTCTCTTCCTGATTAGGAATAAGCATCCCTCTATCGACAAGATAAAAAAGAATTTCTTTCTCCTTCCGAGAAATCCGGGAAAGAAAAATAAATTTCTCCGTCCTTTTGACATATTCATATATAGAACAACGAAAAATAGATAAAAAAAGATATCGAAAAAAAGAAATAAGAAATATCAAATCAAAGAAATAAAATAGAAATATTCAAATAACAAATAATAAGAATATAGAAGTTCTTTCTATTTAGCGAAAACCCCCGTTTTTCACTAGGAATCCCTGTTTGTTGGATAAGATTGGTTAAAGTCGGGAACTCATAAGAAACTCTTTTCTATCTATCTTTCCTTTCAAAACAAAAAAGGTGTTTTGAAAGGAAAGATAGATAGACGATGAAGATAAGGATGGGAGAAGAAGAATCCAATTTCTTAAAGCGGATTCTCATAAATATTCGTGTAGAAAGAGGAATAGGTACACTTCATTGAGTTCTACATTCGTTATTGATTATGAAATACTTCATATTAATATTATCTTAATATTCTATCTAATAGATAGACTTATCATAAGATATCTTTATAATTATAATAGGTACAAATATGAAATTGAGGTACCCATTATATGATAGATTTTAACCTTCCCTCTATTTTTGTTCCTGTAGTGGCCCTAGTCTTTCCGGCAATCGCAATGGCTTCTTTATCTCTTTATGTCCAAAGAAATAAGATTGTCTAAATATGATGGGACCAAATCTCATCAATTTATTTCAAAACTGGATCATCATACAGATACTTTTTTAATGTAATATGGTAGGATATATGATATGTGGCTTTTTCGAAAACAAATGGAAGAGTTGTTTTGTTATGTATGCCGATGCATAATATACGCATTAATGCATGTATATGCGGTTATAGCTTAATCAATTAAATGATTAAATTCAAAATGATCAGCAAATCTTTTTTGAAAAAGATTTGAAATAGAAACTCAATTTATCTAACCAATTATTCCTAATAGTTCCTGTCGGAATGCTGCTAGTTGATGAAAGTTACTTCGGGATCAAGCAATAAAAGTCGAGTCAAATCCTTTTGGATTATTCTCTCAATTCCAATCGAATGCAACTGGATCTAGTATAGTATGAACTGGCGATCAGAACATATATGGATAGAACTTATAACGGGGTCTCGAAAAACAAGTAATTTTTGCTGGGCCTGTATCCTTTTTTTAGGTTCACTAGGATTCTTAGTGGTTGGAACTTCCAGTTATCTTGGTAAAAATCTGATATCCGTATTTCCGTATCAGCAAATTCTTTTTTTCCCACAAGGGATCGTGATGTCTTTTTATGGGATCGCAGGTCTATTCATTAGTTCTTATTTGTGGTGCACAATTTCATGGAATGTAGGTAGTGGTTATGACCAATTCGATAGAAAAGAAGGGATAATGTCCCTTTTTCGTTGGGGATTTCCTGGAAGAAATCGTCGCGTCTTCCTTCGTTTCTTTCTGAAAGATATCCAATCAATCAGAATGGAGGTGAGAGAGGGTCTTTTTCCTCGTCGTGTCCTTTATATGGAAGTCAGGGGCCAAGGAGCTATTCCTTTGACCCGTACTGATGATAATTTGACTCCACGAGAAATTGAACAAAAAGCTGCCGAATTGGCCTATTTCTTGCGCATACCCATTGAAGTATTTTGAAATGAACTGAAGAATAAATCTCAGCATGAAAGAAGGAACTTAATACATCTCAAAAGCAGGAGGACGTATATGGAACAATATTAATAAAATCTAATATAACTAATCAAATAAAATAATAAAATCTATTAAAAAAAATATATTAAGGAGAATAGAAACTATTTGTACACAAAAACTCTTTTGTATACGCATACACATGGTGTCCAGCTTCACTCTTTATACTAGTAAAAGGTCTAATAATTATAGATTCATCAAATATCCTAACATGTCTTTTGTTTTCGTAAAACATAATTCCTATTTTTAGGCTTTTGAATTGATACTCTATCCCCGCGCTGCGGTTAGACAGTGAAATCTTTCGAATTCAAAATAGAAATAAAAGAATTAAAGGATCCGGTAGGGTTCGTCTTTAAATCCAAATTCTATTCGTTAGTTCAAATGGGTTTTCGAGTCTTCATCGAAAGGAATAAATGAAGGGGAAATTGGTTACAATTTGCCTAATTGTGATCTCTGGAATATGGAAAGAATATTTACTTCTTTTTTTTTCATTTGAAAAGGGCCCTTCTTCTATGTTCTATTCTAGATTATTCTAAATCCAAAGACTCAATTCTTACACAAAAACAAAAATAGGAAAAGATCCATAGGTTCGATACCTTATTCTTGTTTTCTTGTTAGAGTTATAGGCTCTTGTTATATAATTCGTGCTTCATAGAAATCTCAGATAGAATCGACGAATGAAACAGGTTCATTAACAATTCACATCATGGATACAGAATGAAAAAAAAGAAAGCATTGGCTTCCCTCCCATATCTTGTGTCTATACTCTTTTTGCCCTGGTGGATTTCTCTCTCATTTAAGAAATGTCTAGAAACTTGGGTTATTAATTGGTGGAATACCAGGCAATCCGAAATCCTTTTGAATGATATTCAAGAGAAAAATGTTCTAGAAAAATTTCTGGAATTAGAAGAACTATTCCTGTTGGACGAGATGATAAAGGAGTACTCGGAAACACATATGCAAAGACTTCGTATAGGAATGCACAAGGAAACAATACAATTGGTCCAAAGACACAATGAATCTCATTTCCATATCATTTTGCATTTCTCTACAAATCTAATCTGTTTCGCTATTCTAAGTGGTTATTTTTTTCTGGGTAATGAAGAACTTTTCATTCTAAATTCTTGGATTCAGGAATTTCTCTATAACTTAAGTGATACAATCAAAGCTTTTTCGATTCTTTTAGTTACTGATTTATGGATCGGATTTCACTCGACCCATGGTTGGGAACTAATGATTGGTTCGATCTACAGCGATTTTGGATTGGCTCAGAATGATCAGATTATATCTGGTCTTGTTTCCACTTTTCCAGTGATTCTAGATACAATTGTGAAATATTGGATCTTCCATTTTTTAAATCGTGTATCTCCTTCGCTTGTAGTAATTTATCATTCAATGAATGAATGAATAATTCATTAGATCTTTTTCTTTATACTTCTAACTTATTCACTTCAAGGTATTCATACTTCATACTATAGTACAATTCTTTCAGTACAATCAATACAATGGCAAACTTGTGGATAGGGAATTCTACTAGATACCTATCAAATTTATTGTATAAATTCCGGGGATCAATGATTGGACCATGCAAAATAGAAATACTTTTTCTTGGGTAAAAGAACAGATGACTCGATCCATTTATGTATCGATCATGATATATGTAATAACTCGAGCATCTATTTCAAATGCATATCCCATTTTTGCACAGCAGGGTTATGAAAATCCACGAGAAGCAACTGGGCGAATTGTATGTGCCAATTGCCATTTAGCTAATAAGCCCGTGGATATTGAAGTTCCGCAAGCTGTACTTCCTGATACTGTATTTGAAGCAGTTGTTCGAATTCCTTATGATATGCAACTGAAACAAGTTCTTGCTAATGGTAAAAAAGGAGCTTTGAATGTAGGAGCTGTTCTTATTTTACCCGAGGGATTCGAATTAGCCCCCCCCGATCGTATTTCTCCCGAAATGAAAGAAAAGATGGGCAATCTTTCTTTTCAGTGTTATCGTCCTAATAAAAGAAATATTCTTGTGATAGGTCCTGTTCCCGGTCAGAAATATAGTGAAATCGTCTTTCCTATTCTTTCCCCCGACCCTGCGACGAAAAAAGACGTTCACTTCTTAAAATATCCCATATATGTAGGTGGGAACAGAGGAAGGGGTCAGATTTATCCTGATGGTAGCAAGAGTAACAATACAGTTTATAATGCTACATCTGCTGGTATAGTAAGCAGAATAGCACGTAAAGAAAAGGGGGGATATGAAATAACCATAGTTGATGCATCAGAAGGACGTCAAGTGGTTGATATTATACCTCCAGGACCAGAACTTCTTGTTTCAGAAGGTGAATCCATCAAGCTTGATCAACCATTAACAAGTAATCCAAATGTAGGAGGTTTTGGTCAGGGAGACGCGGAAATAGTGCTTCAAGATCCATTACGAGTCCAAGGCCTTCTGTTCTTCTTGGCATCTGTGATTTTGGCACAAATCTTTTTGGTTCTGAAAAAGAAACAGTTTGAAAAGGTTCAGTTGTACGAAATGAATTTCTAGATCTAGAGATTCCTTAAAATAAAGTTGGTAAAAGTGCCAAATTCTTGTTGATCGATA